ATCCCGCATCTGAGATGAGTAAGACTAGGAATTTTCACTAAGCCGAATCTCTTTACTTAAATGAAAGGAATGCCATAGAATGAATACGGGATTTACTTGTCTATGTATCGTTCCATTCGATCCACCACCCGAGGCCAGGCCGATCAAACCTATTCGTTTTTGGGTTCGATCCAGCAAGTAATCCATAAGCACCAGTGGAAGCATATCCAGAAGCCGATACTAACAGCAGTAGAGAAAGCCCCTTGCTAATAGAAAAAAAGAGGCATATGTGCCGATGATAACGAGAGCAGTACCGATAGCACCAATAGCATCCCTTCCAGTTCCCTTTATTAGTAAGTATAGCCATCACCAGGTCCGACGATCCAACCCCATACCGAGAAGCCCTTATGGAGTGGAGCATTTCATGATCTAAGGGCTTGATGTGGTCTATGATTGGTTGGGGGGTATAGTCCTCTGATTAGGATGAGTAAGTTATCAGTCAAGATGTTGGACATAGGGTTGAGCCAACGACCTTTATCACGGTGGGTGAAGAATATATTAGCCTCTCTTATGATCTGGAACACTGCTCTATGTGAAAAAGGTGCTTTGCATAAGGTCTAGTTCCTTGGGCACTGGATTGGGTTGGTTGGATCAAGAGAAGGTGCGTGCAAGCCGTGGTGGACTGGGGGGCGCCATAGAGAGACGAAGTAGGGGTAGAAAGATCTGAAGGCGGTATTGACTTGCGAAAGAAAGAGCTTCAGAAGGCTGGCCAGCACACGAGAAAGCAGAAGGATAGCTATAGAAGTGGGGGATTTATTTCAAAATAAAGTGGTTTCAATAAAATAAAACAGGGAACAAGCCCAGTATAGGGCTTTGCAGGGACCAGTTCGGAGTACTCAGTGGTGAGGAAAGCAGTAGCTTGCTTTCGACCTAAGAGGGAAGCGCAAGTGGAAGATCGACTGGAAGAGAGAGGACAGAGGAAGCTTACTCAACCATCGGTGGAAGGGACCGGATCCTGAGAAAACGACTTATTCCTTGCGACCCCTATCCCTATCTTTGGAAACAAGTCACTTTTCCTCCCCAATCGCAAATGACTCATTTTTGCTCTGTCCCTGTCTTTTTGAAAGAGCTCTGGTTTTCTATCGGTGCGAGGGTCCGATTCGGAACCTGCCGCTATGCCATATTGACAGCCGATACAACTTGAAAGCGAGACCCATCACTCTACTCCTACTCGAAAGATCGCATGCATTGAAAAACGATTCGACAGACGGACCTAGCTGATTGATGTCATAAGCAATCTGCCTCGTATAGCAGCAGCCTGAAAGCTTTGGTCGACTATGAGTACTAAGGCGAGAACTCACGTGGCGCTAGGTTCTTTCTACACCTACTTTGATCGAAAGGGAGACAGTGAAGCTAGCCTTCATGTTGTCGGGGGCTTGCATCATATTTATATGCTTATCGATGCGCACTAGAAGGGCTGCTCGCCTTTCTTCTGTATTTGCTTCTTTATATAGGCTTCATGATCTCCCCGACTGACAAAGCAACCTTATGTTAATAACACCTCGAAGTTCTCATCTTCCTTTTGTTTCTTGTGTGGGGCTTTTGCTGCTTGTGGCTTTTCAAGCATATCTTAAGACTAACTCCCCAGAAGCTCCAAGCCTTAACTACAATCTTCTTCGGTGCTCTCTTTTGATTTTTAGAAAGCTTACCGGGGCTGGAGAGTCTTTATATTTATAAATGGATACACGGGCTAGACCTTCTTCTTTTCATTCTTGGTCTTATTGTTTTCGTTGAGAATGAGAAGTCATAAAAAAAAGGTCTTAGTCCTAACTCGGGATTCTAAAAAGCAAAAGAAGCGTGAGTCAAATTAATTGATATGGAGTTGATTTCCGAGGGAGGGAAAGGTAAAGCTGGAGACAAAGTCCCCTTTTTGATTTATAAGCACATTTGCCTTTACTAGCCAAGAAGACAGGATAAGAAGGGGGTTTCTTCTACCTTCGAAGTCATTCTGCTTACAGGCGTGGAAAGGATTTTTCCGGGAAGCCCGGAAAAGGGGAGAAGGTTTTGGGGAAATGGGGGCCCGTGGAGTCTTTCCCGTTCTCTTGTTTTTAGGAGGATGGATACCTCTGAGTCTGCGACAAGCTTTCTAAAAATTTTTTTTTACGGCTCTCGATCGAATGCGACTGCACCTATACCAGTTTTCTTCGACCTTCATTCCCCTCCTGCAGCCAAAGTGATAGCGGCTGTAGCCATGCACCGGTAATGTGTGGAAGAGGGTAAGCTTTCTATGTGGATAGGACGTATCAAGACCTTTTGCATCTTTCAAAAAAAAATATCTAAAAAGAATATTGTGTTGGGTCCTGAGGACCAGGATGGCCGAAGATCAAAACCTAAATCAGGGGTTGATCATCGAAGCCAGGGCAATAACGATGAAGGAATTTGAGCGCTGATGTAGCTAAAAGCCACCTTCATAGTGGATTCATTAGGGTCGTCACCTTCTACCCAACTAGTGGAAGTATCCACTGCTTGTTTGCTTTATCTGTTAAGCCTCACAGCTATGGGACTTCCTAAAGCAAATTGAAATCGTAGTTTCTCATCACAAGACCACCAAGATCTTCGACTTAGCCTCCCAAAGGTGATCCACCCCCAACCGGGAGAAGATAACGAAAGGGAGACAAAGTCCTAACAAAATCATAACACAAGGTACCCATTCCATCTATCATATCAGTCGATCCGATTCGTTCTTATCAGGCGGCAAGAGAGAACTTATGACTTCGCGGATGGAGAGGGATTCGAACCCCCGGTATTCCTAGAAATACTTCGGTTTTCAAGACCGACTCTTTCAACCGCTCAGACATCCATCCCTCGCTTTTGTTCAATTATAAATCTAAATAAAAGAAAGAAGAACTTTAATGGAGATTTATAGCATCATTCAAGTAAATACAGATTAAGATCGTAAAAACATAAGCTTGTAATATAGCTACACCTAATTCCAGACCGGTTAATGCAAGAACTATAAATAAAGGACCAAGAGCCCCTATAAAATATAAAATCTCATTCATACATAGCATAGTCCAAGCGAACCCACTTAAAATCTTTACTAAACTATGACCGGCCATCATATTAGCAAATAAACGTATTCCTAAGCTTAATCCGCGAAAACAATAAGAAATTAGCTCAAGGAGTACTAAAAAAGGTGCTAACGGCAGTGGGACTCCCGCGGGTAAGAAAAAGCTGAAAAAATGAAGCCCATGTCTTTGAAATGCCACTATAGTAATGCCAATAAAAATAGAAAATGAGAGAGCCAAAGTAATGAGAAAATGACTTGTCACTGTGAAGCTATAAGGTATCATACCCTGAAGATTACAAAATAACAAAAAAAGAAAAGTGACCAAGATGCAAGGGAAAAACATTTGTTTCACATTTCCGGAAAGACCACCTATTTGTTCCTTTACCAGGTTCAGCACGAAATCATAAAGAAGCTCTACCAAGGATTGCCAAGCATTTGGGACTAAGTTTCCTCCTCCCTTTTTAGTAACAAAATGAATCAGAAGTAGGAAAAAACTAAGAGTTAGCAGCATGAACAAAGATGGATTTGTGAATGAGAAATAGAAGTTTCCGATATTCATAGGAATCAATGGGACAATCTCAAATTGGTCAAGTGGGGAGGATGCCGTCTGTCCCATTAGCTTCAGACCTTCTTGAAAGGCTTCCCCGGATACTCCGTTTTGGATTAAATCATCTACAATGGACTGCATAAAAGGGACATTGTCGCTTTCCCCATGTAGCGCCTCGGCCATAACCAAGGCCCTTTCAGGATCTTGCATTAATGCCTCACAATTCTCGCGTATCGCACATTGAAGCTCTACTACACGCTCATCGCTAGGATTAAGACCGGGACAATCCTCAAAAATACCAGCATAATCATCCTGAGTACCGGACGCTTGACCACTAGAAAAGTTAGTGAATTTACTCGCAGAAGGTAGATCATTGGAACTTGAATTAAGACTCTTTTCGGTATTAGTCGTCGTGAATTGACTCGCAGAAGATTGATCACTGGAACTTGAATTAAGACTACTTTCATCAAATAAAAAGATTCGTCGCATATTGGATGAATTGATTTCAACAAAATGATTCCCTCCAGACAGCTTCACTCCGTCAAGCCTCTAGGAGTAGTTACGAACTATAGAAAGTTGTGGTTGGTTGTTGACCAACAAAAGCATGGGAGAAAAAACGAAAAAGGGGGGACATAGAGATATATTCTCTTAACGATATTTTTTTTTATTTCATACGAAATTTGATATTTCAAGAATTTTGATATTTCGACTTGATCTTATTCTCGGTCCTCCTCAAATCACTTGCTTCTCAACTTCTCCTCTCCTCACCTCGTCATTAAGTAGAGACGCCAGCAGAATATTCAATAACCTAGCCCGTTGGATATCTTTCCCGGTACACTGAACACAAAATAAAGATAGCATCAGTACACATAACTCGAGAAATCCCCTAAAGTGTTTTCCCTCTGCTAACGTGAATAATAGCTGAACAGTTGCCTAATGTGGTAAGCATCAGACAAGGTTATAAAATACATCTTTACATCCCGGTCAAAGTAAAAAAGATTTTAGCAATTCTTGCCCTCTGAGAATGAACTAACTTACGCAAATAGTAAGAGGACGTTTATGGAGTGATTCATCTAAAATTCCCGGGGAAGAGGCTATAAGGCTATCTGGGGAATAAGATCGGTTGGCAACTAATAATTATCTTATCTTTCTTTCCCACCTCAACAGAATAAGCCGAAACCAGGGAAAGGGCATACCAAGATCGGATCGCATAAAAGGATTGGAAATGCTGCTCCGGGCGAAGGTAGCCGGCTAATTAGAATAGGAATACTCGGACTCGGCGAAAAGGGTTAGGCTTTGACCTCTTACTAAAGTAGTTCAAATAGATAATCCACCTAAAATGGAACATTCGCTTCTAGATCGCTTGCTAGAAGTAAGGAAACTCCTGAGTACGGAATTGAGACCGAAGAAAGGAGATTCCGTAAATTGACTCTGAAACAAGAGGCAGGAACTCTTCTGCTGCTGTTTGCAAGCTCTTTCTTTAGCATTATAACCCGCCCTTCCTGTTAAGGAGTGACGGAGCTCTCCTACCCTTCTCAATGCAGGAATTCGCATACAATCGACCGGTACCATAGCTATATTCAATCCGGTGGGTCAAGGGAAGGAGAGCCGGATTGCAGATCGGGTTAACTAAAGCGGGTGAACACTAGCAACCAGTACAAAACTACCCCGTCAAAGACGGAAAATTGGTATAAACCAAGATAGCAAATGGAATGATTAACTAGTGCCACTCCAAACCCACAAACAATCTAATCACAGGTATGGATTGACACCGCGAAGGAAGTCAATACAGGAGGGTTGGGAGTGAATGGAATATCGAGATAGATATCAAGATATCCCATCAACCCAAAACCCTTAACAAAGCTAGAATGCTTATGTTGCGTATAGTAGCCAGGGGGCCGAGCAAGAGACCTCCAATAAGGTCAAACCAACGGGCAAGTCAGTCCCAAGAGTGAAAGGGAGTTTGAACTGTGAACATATAGGATTCCGCTAATCCTTATGCTCTAACTAGTCTTAAACGAAAGAGATATCGATTTCTTTCCCTGGTGTACTAGACTTGAATTCCTTTGCAGTCTTAGGCTTTTGAGCTTTTTTCATTCAAAGCGGGATGCTTGCTAGACTGATAAGCCAGAGAGGGAAAGGAAGGAATAAATTATTGAGTGGGAGTAGGGTCTATGTCTATGTTGAACAGATTTGGAGTACAGTCCATTTTCGTGCCATGATCTTATCCATAATGTCCCCTTTTAGAGAGTAGTAGAATTAAGAGCTTTGAGATCGTCAACACAAAATCCGATCAAATTAGGATAAAATGTACTGGCTGGAGGGACAGACTCCAGAAAAAACCGCGGTCATACTTGAATCAAACCATTTACTGTTCTGAAACTCCATAGCCTGGAATTTAGATAGGCGAGAGGTGCTCCCTGTAGTTAGTGAGTCGTCCCGGCCTTTAGTCTTGATATTATCCGAAATGGGGAGAGTTTATACGAACCAGTAAGAATAGCCCGTTCCAGTCTAACGAGATTCACTCTCTAGTAAATCAAATCATATATTTTTACCGTCTCCTGTATTTGTAGGATTCTTAGGTGTGGGTTCAGGTTTAGCAACAAAGTTAGTTGGACGGGGTAAGAAAGCCTGTCCTCTAAGGAAGCCTGCCCGCAAGATGTTTATCTCGTAGTTTGATGATCGAACTTCTTAGTGTTAAGCAAAGCACTAGAAAGAAAAGAAAGAAGATCAAAGAGCTCTCGGAGAGAAAGAGTTTGCTAGGCCATGGAATATAGAAAAAGACCTCGCCCGTTGACTAACTCTCGAAACAGAATAAACAAGTGCTCTAGTTCCCTCTTTTATAAGAGTAATAAATTACCTAGCTCGTTTCACTCGAGTTCCCTCTTTTAAAAGAGTAAGAAATTATCTTGGACCCTATCCTCTCTGATTTGGAAAAAGATGATCTTGCTTGGGCCACAGAAGAAGAAGATTGATTGAATATTGAGGAATTGGACTTAGCATTCTTGCTATCTCTTGAATGCTTTGATCCATCTAAGCCCATTGACAAGCAGGAAGAGGAGAAATTGGGGGACTTTTGGGATAATTATGGTTTTTGAAGATACTGACAAAGCCCACTTGATGGTTTGAAAAGCCCACGTCCGAGTCCAAAATGGAATGGAATTACTTGGGAAGAGTTGATGGGGGACACGAAAATTTCCAAGGAAAGCCCAAATGAAAACAAATAAGAGTGGTCGTGGAGAAGGGGACTCGTTGTACTGAAAAAGCTATTGCTAGTGCTCACTTACTCTATACCGGTCTTAGTGGACTGACAGAGTGAGCTGGAAAGGTTCCGTCTTTCCGGGGAAATTCAAGAGAGCTAGCTTCGGTCTTAGCTCACCTAAGAAAGGACGGAGCTGTCGAGTGAGGATTGGCCGAGGGCAGTTCGAGATGTACCTGGGTACAAATCAGCCAATAAAAAAAAGACAAGTAGAAGCGAGTTCAATCGGAGTAGGCAGGGCTAAATAGTGCAAGTAGGGTACGTAAACGAGGACAGATCACATGCTTTTTGTACTGGTCAGTGAGCTGTCGAGTAAGGAGTGCTCTATCTCTTAAGAAAGGGGCTTTGGTTTGGAAACCTGCCTTATTAGACGAGAAAGGGGAGTACTCTCTGATGTGCGTTCTATTATTGCCTCCTATTCCTGAGTGAGTGATCGGAATTAAGCCGCGTGGCGATACCCGCCAAAAACAAAGGACTATTTTATTTGCTTTTTGGGCAGGGCCCTTCTTCGTACTCCAATCCGTACGGAGAGAATTCTTCAGCGCACTAAAATCTAGTTAAGGGGGTTCCATATTCATGAAAAGCCGGGGTTGAACCATGTTACGGAACTAAGACAAGAATTATGACTAATAAGAAAGGGTTTAGGGCCTGCCTATAAATAGAAGCTTCTTTCAGTCTGTATTTGGCAAAGAGGGCACTTAGAAGTCGGCAAGAAAGTGAGTAGACATGGATATCGCGAACAGACTGGCGAGCATTCAACAAGAAATACAAACCGTGGAAAACGAAAAGCTCCAATGTGAGCAAATGCTTGGCCTGTTCTGGGAGCATCCGCCTGCTCTCGATCCAGAGGTCGTAGGCAGGCGGATGCAACTTTTACGGGACCGCATTCGCGGTCTGGAACACAGGATTTCTGGTCTCCTGGAGGAGCAGAAAGCCCTAATTGTGCGTGGTGCTTTCATCCGCGGTCGCCGGGGAGACTAGAATAGAAGAGTCCGTCGACTCTTTATTTCGATAAGATTTAAATAAGGAGTCCGTCGACCCAAAGTAGTGTGTTTTAATGCATGGCTTTCTTTGTTATCTTTCATGTTGTTCTATGTCTTTTGTTCACTTAATATGTTCTTAGTTCACTTTGTAATGTTGTGTTTAGTTGTGTGGCTGGTCTACGGTGTGTGTAGGCTTCCTATTGGATGTACTCTTATGTATAAAAATGCTTGTAGTGCTGGAATTGGAATGAATCAAATCTGCTTTGTTAAATATTCCTTATTTTTTTTTACGTAATATCCGGTCTTCAATCTTCCTTAGATGTAGATGCTACTTCCCTCGTCTCGTCCGCACTGCCCCTACAACAGATAATCAAAGTCCGTAATAGCACGCGAAAGCTTATGGACGATTCTATCCAAACCTAAAGTAGAAGAAAGCCTACGAAACCATAAAGCTTCCCGGATCTCCCGTTTGGTAACAAACCAAAAGAAAGATAGGATAATAAAGATTGTTACCATAAATATGAAAGCGATCGATGATATCACATTGGACACTAAAGGGTGAAACTTTGCTTTGTGGTTCCCACAACTCACGGTTGACGAAGGCAACACATAGTCGGCTGGGAAAGCAGTATACCGGAAAATCTCATTAATCTTAGTATGGAAGAGGCTCGTCGAGACCTCCCTTTTCTTTTTGTTTATTACGAAGCGAGAGGTTTGTCTCAAAGAAATGAGAGAGTCACCGGCAAAGTCTTAACTAAACTATTCCGACTGAATATGAGCAAAATCCTAACTTCCTTCAATGCCTTCTCATTAGTAGGGGCCGATCTGACTCCATATTGCTCAACGTGTCGCTAAGCAGAATCTCACTTCTTTCCATCCGCTAATGAACCTCTTGATGCTCGACCAGCCATCAACCGCATCTGACTTTGATCCATAAGTAGATTCAGGGTACCATCTCGCTTCTCTTTCCTTGTACGTTCCAGCTCGCTTCGTCTGCTTCAGAGTGGGAAAAGAAGAAGGTAGAAAACCGAGGTGAGCAAAAGGCTCTTTCTTCTTAATACGCTTAGATAGTTCATTGACTTACGCTTAGATTAGATAGTTCATTGACTACGAGACTGGAATCTGATGCTTCTTTATGGTCCGATCCTAAAAGCAAGAGGAGCACACTAGTAGAAGTTGCGTCTTAGCGCTGTAGCTTTCTTTCTCCTCCAACCGGACCCTTTCTTATTCGCACGAGCGGAGCCTCCCTTATAGATAGATCGGGAAGCTAAGGTGGACCGTTCTTGTCTCTAAAGGTCTAAAAGGAAGTGGAATTATTTCAGGCTGAACTCTGACTACTGTCACAAATGCGGGGCTGCTTTTAGCTTTCACCTTGAATCCTGGATAGGCTAGAGAGCTTCTTTCCCTATAGCCTATAGATAGTAAGGTTACTTCTCTTTCCTTTTTCCGATTGGTTCAGTGTTAGGTGAGTAGCGGAACTTCTTCCTGTCAGGCAGAGCTGAGCCAAGAGTTCTCTCTTAAGGTCGGTACCTATAAGGTAAGGAGAGGTTTCAAGCAAGAAAGGTAGATCCTAGCCGCTTATCCTTAACTTAAATGGCTCGGAGCAAGCTAAGTCTTTATATACTATAAGCGCAGAAGGAGAGTAAAGACAGAAATAGGTGGAGAGTTTTCTTAATAATGCCCAAAAGCCTTATAGCTCTTCGGACTAAGACGGATCTGTGTCGGAATGAGTTGAAGACGAGATAGGGTATCCAGTCGTATTGGCAGGGATATACCACCTGTCTTTTTAGGCGTACTACTGAAAAACAGTAGCATAAGGGTTACCATAGGAGGACTGCTTGCTAACGCGGACTGCTAAACAGAAGCTTAAAAGCTGTAGTAGAAAGCCTTTCTCAATTCTCGTTCTCGAAAAACCAATCGTCAGCCAGTGTACATGAGTAGAGGCTGGAACATCACTTGATGACAGGGTTGATCAAGAGACCGAAGCCAGTGAGTTTGCGTACTCGAGTGATTGGTGAAGAGTACTTCGCATTGTAAAGAGCATCTTCTTAAGCAAAGTGTTGAGTCCACCGGCCTGGATGCAGCTCGAGGAACGCCAGTCTCTCGACTGAGAGGAACGCCTTATGCCTTAGGAAAGAGAGATGCTAGCTCTTCCTGTCTTCCAGTGGGGTAAGCAGAAGTGATCAACGAAGACCAAAAACCTATTATGTTATGTTATATAAAGCACAGCTGCCATTTCATTTCCTTTGCTACCGGCTTGGCTTCTTTCTTTCCTTTTGTTCAAATCAATCAAGGATCGAAGAGATCTATCTTTCCGGCTTAGCCGAACTTCTCACCTAGTATGTCCTAGTTCTTTGTTCATGCTGCTAACTCTTAGTTTTATACTACTTCTGATTTTGGTTTTCGTATCATGGATCTTGGTTCGCGCTTTATGGCATTTCCACTTAGCCACATGCCACATGATGGTCGATACTTCTACAGTCGCTTCTTCCTCTTCTTCTTCTTCTTCTTCCAATAAAGAAGGGATAAAAGGAAGAATAACGAAGGTTTAATCACGACTTTGGTTGTAGAAGAGGTGGATCAATATCTGGCAACCCATAGGGAATCTTTAATAAAAATAAAAGAATTCCCCGGTGCTTTCCCTTATATCGAAACGCCCGCGTTTTTGAGCAAGGTAAGCACAGACCTTCTACGGGGTGCCGGATTGCCAGATACCGCGGACCCGGCGAGTATGGAGATACTCCATATGGTCCACCGGAATTTTGTGGACTCTTTTGAGCTAGTGAAAGCTGAGGGTTACCGGAATCATATTATATATGATTCGATAAGATGCTTTCTAAAGCATTATCGAAGAAGTGATTGAGATGGTATGAGTTTGTTCAGTGGTCGTAACGTAATTGGTTAATGGGGAGAAAGCGGGCCGAGATTCTTATGTCAAAAGGACCAAGGATGATCGGAAAGGAGGAGTAGGAGGAGTCAGACGGAATCAAATGATTACGAGATAGACAATGAGAACAGGGAGAGCAAGAGCACTTAGACAATTAACTTTGAGTACAGGAAAGTCTGCTGGTAGGAATTCCTCAGGGCGTATTACGGTTTTTCACCGAGGGGGTGGCTCGAAGCGATTGCTGCGAAGAATTGATCTAAAACGAAGCACTTCCTCTATGGGCATTGTAGAGAGTATAGAATATGACCCTAATCGTTCTTCTCAGATCGCTCCAGTACGATGGATCAAAGGGGGCTGCCAGAAAAAAATGAACACGATCGAGGAGTTAGCTCCGCCGCGCAAGATCCTCGAACCTACCACGAACACCATCAGCGGCCTCTTTTCGTTCTCTTTCCTGCCCGGGAAGGTGGATCAAAGAAAGGTAGCTTGCTTCTCTCCTGGACTGATGGCCACTTATGCAGTGGTCGGCCTTCCTACCAGAATGCATCCTTTGTCTTCGTCAAAGAGCGCTTTTTCTAGTAAGGGCGCAGGAAGCACAAAAACTTTAGTGAAGGACGTCTTCTTCTCTGCCTTCTCCTCTCCAAAGGCCAAGAGAGAGACTGCATCCCTTGCCTTCGCTAGCTCTTTTGGTTTCCCAAGGATAGCGGTAGCTGGGGCAAAGCCCGCTTTCTTCGCTCCGCGAATGAGACAGAAAGTGAGAGGAAAAAGCACGTTCTCTCTTTGCGAGGTCCGAAAGTGGAGAACGCATAGCATTCTCTGGGCACATAAGATCAAAGGTAAAGCAGGGCTTTCTTGGCAGAGTTTTAGGCGGCAAGATACTTTAGGGCTTGTTGGAGCTGCTGGGCATAACAAATCGAAGCCGAAGACGGATCAAGGTAGCTTGCCTGCCAAGCCGATAGGCGAAAGGGCGAAGCAACTCAAAGCTCTCCGGGGTTTGAGGGCGAAAGATGGAGCGTGCAAAGTCGATCGTGCACCTGTCGTGTGACCCGTTGGTCCTAAGCAATGTCTTGCGCGAAGCGACCCACCTAGAAAGAGCTCTCCTGGGGGCACTAAAATGAAACTTCGATCAGATGCGGGTATAAAATCCCGCCGCTGAGATGTCCAGCGGATTCCTGGGCCTTGACGAAAGGCCGGCCACCTTTTTTTTACGGAGAGCAAAAGGCCCGGGGCATAGCAGGATGAACCAATGTGAATGAGTGTAAGCTTCGTTGCCCGAACACGATTGGTGCTGACCACACTAGGTGCTACCGCGGTAGCAAGAGAGGCCAGGCAATGACAATTGAGAGGTTGTCACTGAACATTTCTAGTCACACGGGAAGAGAGGTCCAATGGCAAGGCCATACGCCCGTTTGGCTCCTCGCGGAGTATAGCTCACATCCAAATATCATATCTGATTGGGGAACGGGGCAACACCCATGAAGCTCCGACGGAAAGGGAAGGCCTGCCAGGCCGTATGCCCATGGGTGCAGGATTCTTCGAAAAAGCGCGGGCTGACTCGGAGACCTGGGACCTTGGCTTAGCAACGAATGAATATTTCTCCTCGAGCTTTCTCCGCCAGCGGCTTATGTAGTGATCGGCCAGCTCGCTAAGCTTCGCTTCCCTTTCCCCTTGACTTTATTTAATAAAGTCTTTACTTAGTAGGAGGCATTATAGAAGCGGTTTGTCGAGTCTACGAAGCTTTCCTTCTTGTAGTCGGCCCGTAATGCCTCCCTTCA